TGAGTAGTTAAAGCAAGTGAATGATTTGAAATTCGAGTTATTTCACGGAATAACACTCGTATATATTGAGCTCGTAATGGTACCTCGCAATTCAAAAGTCTCTCTACGGCTGAAGAATGAGCGTGTTCTTGGGCCATCGTAGAAACATAGATAGGGTCGACGACGGAACGAAGAACTCGCCCTAGATACAGCTTTTTCGTACACGTTCACTTGCATCACATACACAAGTGCTCTCTGAACCGTGCAATAAGGTCACCCATAACACGGCTCTCCTACTTGAGTTACCTTAGCCCCAGGCCATGCTATTCCATGATATTGGAAAAATGACAGCATAACGTAACAACTAGTATTGAAAGCGGCCTTTGATTGAGGGAGGTTGACGGTCTAGTCAATAGGAGCCCTACTTTCCAATCACTAAGAAAAAAAAGCACTATGTAAAGCTTTGTCTGTCATTTTTCCTTTCCGGCCCCAGGGGACTTTACTCGACCCATTCCCCAGTCTCTCGCACTGCTCAAGTAAGTGTGCGACTCCGTATGAGGACCTCCTTCCCTTCTGCCCACTCTCCGTTCACACGGTTCTCAAAGCAGAGGAGGAAGGGTGAGCAGCAGGTACCACGAGCTCTCTGTCCCACACATCTATCCAGAAGCAAGTGTAGTTCACCGGTTTCACCGAATGCTCTTATCTCTCGGCAAAGATCGTGTGAGTGTGCAGTTATGCTTTGGATGCTTCGCCATAGAATAGATCGACTCAGTTCCCGTTCTTTTCCGGTGCACTCGCTTTATATCTCCGACACACAAGGAAGGACGCGGTGGGAAGGACCCTAACCTCTGTCCGGCCGATCATTCCACTGGCATCTCGCATTCACGCCCTCGTTTGACTGCCGCTCGGGGATGTAGTTGTAGATACCTTAGTCTTAGTGGGTCGTTGGCTCCACCTGTTATCTCCTTCTACGACATGCTGTTGTCGTCGCCATATTCTATATGTCACTTAGTCATCTCTGCTTCGCTGCGGGTCAGCACCTCCGAAAGAAACGGAGGACTTCATTCAGTGACTCCGCGATCGCCCTCTGAACGATCAGAATAAGGTAAAGCTTGAAGATAAGTTTTGTACTCTATTAATTTCTCAGTCCCTCTAGTCGGGTGGGCGCCGGCCGGTCTTTCGACCAGATCCCCCTAAAAACCGTACGTGCGGGTCTCCCCGCATGCGGCTCACGCCATTCGAGGTGGCCCAGCATTTCCTTCAGAACCTGTAGTGAAATTTATTGAGACTGCTCGACCTCGGAAGCGAATTCGCGTGTAGGCAGCGCTGTCTGTTGTACCGTTGACTCTATCTGTTCATTGAATTTGCTTTATTACATTCTTTATTGCATAACCTCTTTTTCCAAGAATTCATGCACTTCCCTTTATGAACATTGGCCCTCTCTAATAGGGGAAAAGCCTTCCATTTCCGTCAAATGACCTGGCCTCTCCTGGCTCTTCCACCGTCCGGGTTCCTTTTCCCCTATGCTCCCTCGGCGCAGGCCTACCACGCTTCACGCCTGCGGCGTTTTCGCCAGACGGTCTTTGCCAGTAGTGCCATCCTCCCCGCTGGCTGTATGGGCGGGTTGTCCCTCGCTGCTGCGTTCTGTTAGGCTATGGATTACAGGAACAAATGTAGTTGAATGGGACAGCAGGCAGGTTACACGTTCCACTGTGCCGAGATGTGAGGTGCAGGTGGTGATGATCACCCCGGGGTATGCGCTAGTGCCCTTGACAGGCACTCCAGGACCCGCCAACGCTCGTGAAAACCCGGGTCGGTCGGTCCTCTATTCATCCGACCGGAGATGTGGATAACGAGGCCACCGTCACAACCTTCTCCCTTCTGTCCTTATGTTGTAGTAAGGTAGGGCGGTTCGCTTGAGTTGCTCAACCGCCCCTTAGCCCGGTGCTCAGCGCTACGGAACCTCAACCGTGCCGGGGGACCAAGCAGGGCATAGCTAGCGGCATAGGAGCCGACTCGGCGTCAGCGGCTTCGTGCCGCACTGGAGTAATCCAATATGTGGTTCCGCACGTTCCACCACTTCGCCGTTCATTTCCAATACTAATCGCGAAACACCATGAGCAGCAGGATGTTGAGGTCCGAAATTCGAAGTGAAATTTTTGATTTGCCTGTTCCTAGTCGTCATGGGAAAAAAAGGAAGAAAGAAGAAAGAGATTATTCCCTAAGAGCTTGTCCAGCACCACCCTGACCCACTATATCATCTTCAGGAATCCTGGTGTACCTATTATTCGTCGGCGGTCCGCCGCACCCCCTCTGAAATAGAAAAAAACAAAAGTTCTACACTTTATACTTTCTTTTTTTTTTAAGTTCCTCAAAAACCTGTCTAAAGAAAGGACTAGAAGTTTTGTTTTTTTTTATTTCAGATACGATTCCATCCCATTCTTCCGTATTTCCATATGGATTTGTTAGGTTTTTTATAATTTCTTTCAAAACCTTTGGATTACGGGTTTTACCATAAGGAATATTTTTTTATTGCAAAATCTCCTTTATGGCATCTGAAATATTATTACAAGCCCCTTGTTCATATAGAACCTCTTGGGGCTTGTATTCGTAGGGCTCCCAACGATTTCCAGCACCCTTTAGAAGGAGGGTGCTTGTTTCGGGTTCCGGGTTTCGAGGGGGCTGGGGTTTTTTGAATTTTCAAAAGTCCGGTTCCCAACCCTGCCAGGTTTCCTTTTTCTTGGCAGTGGCAGGAGAAGAGGAAGACGGACGGGAAAGATCAACAGCGGGGCCACTCTCCTCTCCTGGAACCTCAAAACCACTCTCCTCTTCTTCTTCCTCAAAACCCTCGACCTCGACGGGTCCCCCGGGGCTGTCTGGAATGTCGAAAACCTCGACAGGTCCTCCGGGGCTGGGGGCTTTCAAAATGAGCATAGCCCTATCGTGGGACTCATGATTCCCATCCATTGAAAGTACATGAAAAAGACTTTCTACTTCAACGGCTTGTGAAGAAGCCGTTAAAGCAGAAAGGCCAAGAGTGTGTGAACACGAAAATAACAAAAACTGAAGCGCGAATGGGTCAGACCAATGTGATCCCCAAACCGCTATATGTTTTTGAATTTCGATAATAAGGCGAACTAAAACTAAAAAGAATCCCATGATGTCCACAGCCCACTTTATTCTCTCGCTCCTTGCTCGCGGAGCGGCGAAAAACTAAAGAAATAGGAAGATTCTACTAAACCCGCTGATAGAGGATCAGTAACTCAATCTAGACTCGTTTACAGATTCTATTCTTCCAAAGTACGATCTGATTTTAGCCTACCGGTGACCGGCTTCGCGAGACCATTTCGGTCCACACTGGAGAACTCGTCTCTCGGGCGTTGCTCTATTGGGCGGAGGTTCCTCGATCAACTAACTTACTTAAAGAAGAACTTTTTTTTCGATCTTTAAACACTGAACACCACAAAAATCTCGACAAAGAAAAAATAAAGCAAGTGGATCATTCGACGTCGGAGGGACTGACTCGTAGCTAGGATCCCATCTCTCTTCTCTTATAAAATTCTTAGTAATTGCTCCTAGTCCTACTGCTTTCCCCATTCAGTTCTTATTAAGGAATATCTGTGATTCGTTTTCAAATGAATTGAATCTTTCAATGAAAAAGCAATTTATCTTTCCCGAAAACCAGATGAAATAGCAGCTTCTTCTCTAAACATTTTTTTAGAATTCAACACCAACAGCGGCTACTCGAAGAGTTAGATCTCAAGGCGGATAAGGCCAGAACAGCACAATGGATTTCTGTTTTGTTTTGCACCCATATTGATATTGAGATCGAGAAAAGTAAAAGCGTTGGCCTATGGTCTTAGCTTTCCTAACGGAAGATCGAGCGAGATCTCTTTGCTTCACGTCTTTCTTATTCTTAACCTTAAATAGATCGATTCCCGCATGATTGGAAGATCAAAAGAAAAAGATTCGTCAGGGGATAGTACAAAGAGAAATAGGGAGAACTAGCCGGCGGGAGCGGGCGAGAGAGCTTGTTTTTGGGCTTAGTGCTGCTCGAGGCGGAGGGGCGGGATTCGTACTGGAAAGGCTTTTTCGATCCTTTCTCTATATACGATACGAAATTTCTCGATGTCGACGATCTTACACTTGAAAACTAATTTTTCGATCTTTTTCCATGGAATCCGTAGTTGCCGGGATTAAATCCATCAGGGTATCTACGGGGCCCCACCTCGACTCAAGACTACAGGAATAGAGATTCAAGGATTTCTTAATGGAAAGAGGCCTTTCCGGGGAGCTTCTTTTATCTTGTAATCTTGGTCTTTCGTCTAACAAGATTATGCCGTTTTCTTCCAAGGAAATTGATTCCTGAAGAGGGGTACCCCTCTTCAGAAACTTTTTTTATAGCCGGCTGCCCAAAGAACTCCAATTGAAGATCGAAACTCGCAATATAGGACATTTATCTGGAAAGAAGTAAGGTGGAACCTCGTCAATCGGATATTTGTGATTTGTGTGTGATAACATCCATAGAAGTCTAAGATAAAAGAAGAAATTCACATAGTTGAGAGATTGGAGATAGTTTGCGGGCACGGTGGGAGGGAGTTTCTCTAGGATGAGCCTTTTTATTACTAAATTATGTGCGAATTAGGCCAGTCTGTCAGTCCTTGACTTGAAGTCCTCTAACGACTCTACCAACATGGAAATTTACTCATAAGAGGTGGGTCCGCTAGGGCTTCTTGCGACAAAACAGTTTTCTAGCTCGTCTTCCAAGAATCAGATTCTTTTTGTCCTGAGATTATGAGCCGCCAACAGAACCAAAGGGAATTCACATGAGATTTCCTCATAGACCAGAGATTTCTTTTACCAAAAATGTGCGAATATAACCAACTCGCGCGACAACATTCTTCGTCTATCTTCTCGTTCCCTCTCTATCCTATTTGTTAGCTTCTTTAAGATGAAATTCCTCTGAATGACCTTTTATTCTTAAAGAAGTACGTCATGAGTTACTTGACGAGTCCAACAGAACTGGAAGAACTTTCGGCTTGAGTCACTTATGGTAAAGAGAGCCACGCCCCAAGAGATATGGATTCGCCCTTACAGCTATTTCATGAGGAAATCACCTGAAAGAGAAAGATGCCCTCCCTGATAAAGAAGAGGGAATCCCGGGCTACATACCCTTGTTTGGTGTGAAGCTGCTTTGCCGAAGAGAGAGAGAGAGGGGGGCGGAGCGTGTCAACATCTAGAGGCTTCCGAGTACTATAGTCAGCCCGGAGTGGAGTACAATCGCTTTTTTTTCTTTGAAAAGAGCATCCTTGGTGAAAGAAAGAGTGGTTCGGTCAGAAGCATAACGCACGCACTTCAATCCAAAGAAGCAAGACGAAGATCTTTCTCTTTCTATACGCAATTTCGGCTAAATACATATAGATATAGAGAAGCGCAAAGGACAGATCAATAATGACTATTGGGATAAGAAGATATATCCTCTATCAATGAATTTGAAATAAGCTAATAAGCTCTTTCTCGATTCGCCGCATTTATATCTCTGACTATCATAAAATAAGACTCGCTTTCCATTTAGGGGGTGTCGGAATCGGAAACTGAGAGCGTGAACGCTCACAAGCTCCTAGAAGATTTTCTTTCTTCTACCAATGATCAGTAGATTGAACACTAACTTAATCTCGATGAAAGCAACTACAGCAAAAAGCCTTCTTTCTTTTTATCTTCTTTCTGCTCTGTATTGCTTAAGTAAAGCAAAGACCAATCAAAACCTTATGGGAAAGAGAGCTCGAAAAGAAGCATCTTTCTTATATACGAAAGCACCCCGCCATTCCTAGGTTAACCATGCAAATCGCGCAAGCAAATACTTGATCAAAAATGAACCCGTCTAAGAAAGGTAAGCAAGCTACCACTCCATTCTCAGGTTTAGGAGTCTCGTACTCACGGTCTCTATCAACAGAAACTAAGACCCGTTCAACTATGGATTTCCCGTAATTGGCCCATATACGACGTGCCCAGTAATTGTACTTCAACCGGCGTGGATTCCTCTGTCTCATAGGTGTCAAGAGGGAAAGAGAAAGGAAGAAATTTGCTTTCTAAAGCAGCAGCACCCCGAGGACTCGTTTCCAGCTCTGCTCTGTCTCACCACCCCTCCTCAAAAATGAAGGGAATGGACCGAAAGCAGAGCAAAGTGGTTTCTAAAACTTCAACAAGCTCGGCAGGGAACTTTCCGAGAGCAGGGCTTACAAAGGGAACTCTAATTGAAATGCTTTCAAAGTAACTTGGCCTATTGATCTTGACCAGCCTCGACCGGTTCCACAGCAAATTACATTTGCCTGTAAACTATTCCCTCAGCTGGCACGACATTGAGAAGAGAATTGCAAATATCTTCATTTTAGAAAATGGAGTCCAGTCCTGGCGCACAAGGAAGGAAAAGAAAAGGAGGGTATCACACCGGTGTAAAGTCAAAGAAATTTCCTTAGACTCAGAGATTGCATTTTCTGGTCTTTAACTGGCTTTACAAAACAGGCTTTTATCACAGCCTTGATCACAGGGATGGGAAAAGTACCGGCCGGGACCCCAAAAAAAGAGATCACCATCGGGACCGGTACCGCTACTAGATTACCCCCTGTAAAGTAAAAACTTTCAAACTAGCCTGCTGGATCTCAAACTGGAGAAATAGAACTCCCCATGGCTGGGAACTCACAATCGATAGAGAGGCTTTCCACAGAAAGTCCAGAAGTCGCTTTCTTCTCTTCTTAGGAGAATGCATCTTCCTTTCCTGATCTAATGGATTGCCCTTTTACTGCAACTACAATACGATGGTATAGAGCAATTAATGGACAAAGAGAAGGGATGTAGCGGGAGATAGATCTAAACTAGAAAGCTAGGGGGATAGCTAACATAGGCATTCATTTTCATGGCACTTTTTCTTGGTATTCAATATGTGCTCACATCTGACTTATGGCGCGCCGTAGCCCCATTCCTGCCTTCTTCATCGGGTGGGGAAAGTCCACTTCCCCCCCAACTTCCAGACCCAACTGGAAATGTTGGGGTTTGGGCGGCAACCATGGTTACTACCAATCAGGAACATACTTTTTACTCTCCCCTGCATTCCCTGAATTCATTCTTCTTAATTCAGAAGAACTCAAGGAATTCGGGAGGTACATCCATGATGAAAACGAAATGGATTTCGTAGGGCTTTTTTTGATCAAAGTTGCAATAATGAGGACATTATCAACGAAATCGAGCTCACCGTTGAAAACCAGCTAATCAAGTACTCTTTGCGTCCTAAGATCAAAGATCGCTTCCCAAATAGCCAATCGTTGAATTTTAGGGAAGTAGCTAAGAAGCTGGTCCGAACGGAGCTGGAAATGGATGAGACTAAGTCGAGAACAGATTTAGTTAAAATGCTAAAATATTTCGAAAATCTTAAGAACGTTTCATCTCTTTTTCGGGAAGTTTTAAAAGACGAATTGGAATGAAAAGGACTGGGCAGGACCATAGGCATGGAAAGCCGCAGGATTCGATCTATAGACTGTTTGTTACTAAGAACCTAACAGAACTTTTCATTGAATTCGCCCGATATAAGATAGATTAGCACCAACTGGGATCATAAAGCGGATTGGGCTAAAAAGAAAGGCAGGAGTTAGTCGTTCTGCCATCGATTACAGGCAAACCTTCCCCGGTCAGTCAAAAGAAGAGGAGTCAATTGATCTCGAAGCCAAGGCTTTTTTTGAAAGAGATTTTTATCCCAGTAGGGTAGGGATTCATATCGTAGTTGGCTTTCTCCCAGAGCACAACGAGATCTGTTGGTAGAAAAGATGCGGATCGGATGATCAAGATGGTTCGGGCTCCGCATTGGCATCAAGAGTACTACTCTTTTTTTTTGGAGGCGCGGTTCGGTTCCTCGAATCCGTATAGGATAAAAGAAAGAATAAATGAATTTAGAGGTTGCTTAGCATAGCAACGAAAGAAGCATAAGAAGGATACCGGCGAGCTGCTATTGGCTTGGATGTAAAAGCATTGGTTCTTTTTAGGGTTTCCGCTTATCTCGTGAGCCGGTTAGCTAATGGAATAGACAGATGGATTAGTGGCAACAGAAGGACTTGATTACAGGTATCCGCCTCTCGGGGTTCTTTAGACCAGCAGATGGGAGAAGGTTAAGAAGGCTTAGTTTCTTGGTTCTACAAGGCCGGTATCAGTTAGGAACCAGTAATAGAACAGGAAATTGACTGGATTGATACTCGCGGTGCTTACACCTCTAAAGTAAGCCTCGCTCAACAATTCCTCGAGACCAAAGCAAAAGTTTTCTTTCGATCTCTTTTCTCGTAGGTTTAAATTGAATAAAGGAGGATAAAGGGAAGAAGATCTCTTGGAAGACTAGACTAAGTGCCCACTCACTACCAAAACTTATCAGTCCGTCAGACTTAGATCCTAAAGTGCGGTTATAGGAGCTAGCCATAGCCTCTCTGTAAATTGAATATAGTACAATCAGAAAGGCAGGACAGTTTATTTAATGGAAGTCCCACAGGGAATATCTGAGCGATAACGAACTGACCTCTTTATAGGAAGATCACAGCAGGAAAGGAAGCTTCAAATTGATAGCGGGAAAGGATCGATCCCAACTCATGACTGGCAAGCTAGCTTGGAATTAAAAATATATATTCACCGGGGTTCCAAACCAAACCCTTGGACCGGAACCGGGGACGGAAGAAAGTGAATCTGACCTTCATCTGGACTGACTTTCTTTGCCTTCTCTCCCGAGCTTGAATAGAATTGAATCCCGAAAGCGAAAAAGGAAAACAGTTCCAAGATTTCGATTTTGAATTCATGCTAGAGCTAGAAGCCTGTCCGGCTAAGGGTTAGGGCATCCTAACTAAATGTAGGATCAAGAGAATATATCTTCGAAGAGTTCGAAAGTGTAGCTCGAGTAGCTCGCTCGGCTGCTCTTTGTCAACTAGAAGTGTCAGCTTTCTTGAAGGGCTAAGGGAGTCGACTTCCTTCTGTTTTTCATTGTCTTTTGATCTCCTTCTTGCCATTCCGCTTCTCTGCCTCTGGTTGAGTGGCATGGCATTCTTCTCCTGGAATGGAACAAAAGAAAGGCTTTCCCTCCCCCGGAACCGTCTTCTGCAGATAAACCTTTGTGCTTCGTCTTATCCAAAATATCTCTTCCCTAAATATTCCGATTCTTTTACATGACCGAATCGAGGAGCCCTCTTTAATTATTCGGAAGCTCGTACAGGTCCTCTCTGGGTGGTTCGACTTTTTGACGGGTCAGAAGACCCAGATTTGGTAGCGGCATGGGCAAACTATCTCATCTCCTGGGACTTTTTCTTTAGTTTCATCTCCTCTGACGGTCGTTTCGGTGTAGAATGGTATGGTCCTGCCCAAGTTTCTAGGCAATTTTGACTATGCCCAACCGTTCCTTTTCCACCGATGCATTATCTAAATACCAATTTATCTAACCGAGTGGGACCCTGCGTCATGGCTTTCAGAAGGGCCTAAAGTGTATGATTTTTTTATTTCCGAAATAGAATATATCTAAAGTCTCTCCTATTGACATAGCAAAGTATGGTTCTATTGAGCGTGGTACCCGCCCTCTACAAATCCGCAGCGGTGCATATATATTTTTAAGATAGTTGTGGAGGAGCGGCTGTGAAACGGCGATTCCCCTTTCCATTGAAACTTCATTTCATTCCGCTTTCTATGCTCTATACTCGTAAATCGTATTCCACTCCTTTCCTTTTTTCGCTTGAAACGTGAACTGAACTTCCGCTGGCATTATCAGACAGGATTGAAGAATACCTCAGAGACTTACTTTCTTCTATTTTGTGGCGTGGCGGGAACCTAAAAAGACTAAGAAACTGGCTTTCGAACTTGCAACCAACAGGACTACGGCTAGACCAAGGAACCTAACCCTATAGTCTAGCTGACTGGCTTGCATGCCTACAGCTTCAAGGATGAAGACTATCTTGAAAAGGGAAAGGACTCACTCACTTGCTTTAGGTTCTTTCTTTATACTCTTCTTATTTTATTACAAGCTGGCTTCGCTTCCTCTCTTAACTATCTTGGAAACCGAGGGGCGGTTAGCCGCGGGTCCTCTTGCATGGCTTTCTGGGATGGGATCTTCCGCCAGGAGATATGATAGAACGAGATCAGGGATGCTTCTCGTAACCAAGAGTCTAAGGAGTTGGTTCAAAATGTCGGCTTTGGGCCAGCCAAGTAGTAGAATACTTTAGGAACTGATAGCCCTAAATTCCCTTTACTTTAGGACGGCACCTTTGTTCTGATTGGTCTGTCAGCGAGGGCTTTCGTAAGTGCCTAAGTCAAATAAAATAAACCGAGTGATTGGGTAAACATGGGGATCGGGTTTGGTTTCTTGTTCCAGTTCTGATTCCTGGAATGGGCTTTAGCCATTTCATTCTCTTTTGATCCCCACTTCCTTGATCTATGAATACTTGGCTCTCACGGCTTCTCGCTTTTCATGAATGTGTCTTCTCTTCTGCTTATGTGAGTTTGACTTGCTTCTTACTTCCACCCGGAAGCTGTGCCTGCCTTTTAGCTTAGATCTCTTCCGCTATTAGCTCCCATAGTTTTGAGTTCCGTTCCAAGGAAGCCTGGTTTTCCAAACAAGCCACGCTCTAGTTCTCTTGATATCTACGTACTTGATGAACCCAGCCCGAGCGCCCTTCGCCTTCGACTAGCACTTCGACTTGAAAGAAGCCAACACCCTTAGGTTCTGGGTTATGGTTTTGGTTCTTGTGCCACTGCCTCGAATTCTTCTGATTCCGAAACTCTCAATTACATCGAGCCTTCTTTTCTTCCTCGAACTAGCTTGAACAGTGCTTTACGAAAGAAGTTTACGCCTGAGAGATAGAACCAGGTTGGGAAATAGCTTTCTTCTCACCTCCGGAATAACAAAACCAAAAGCAGGTGCTTGACTTCTCCAATCACATGTGTTATTAAGCATATGAAAATGAAACCTCTTTGCCCAACAAAACCTGCTTTCTCCCCTTAAGGGAAGTGAAGTAAGGTCATTTTTTTTTTAGTTCTATTAGTTAGCCTGCGAGTAGGAATTCTTCTTCTTTACCTATGATGATATTGTCCGGTCGTAGAATAGTCTTAGGTAATTAGGAGCTGGGCCCCTGGAGCGGGGGAAGGTGCTCTTTATGATTACAATTAGTTCCTTTCTTTTTTATCCTTCTTAGGCAGTCGCCATCACAATCGAAGTTCAGTTCCTCCTTCTCGAAATAAGAATCTGACTAGGAACCGTAAATCTTAACTGGAAAACCATAAGACATGGGAGAGGGAGTGACTCTTCCAGACACTGGATTTCCTCACATTCCTTTTTCTTAGTTTATTCACAGGCCCTGAAGGCAATGAAATTCTTTTCACGCTTCTGCGCATTGATTGGATTAAAAAAGGGTATCTTACGAGCGCTATATAATTCACTAGAACGTCCTGTCTCGGGGTCACAACGATGCAGAAGAACTTCTATTCTAAATACGCTATTTCGCGCTTAGCGAGGCTAGGCTGGTCATTCCCATCCCTAAAATAATGATTCAATCCCACACACACCTATTGGAATCTTCGTGTTGGACACGACGAACCACGCGGAATAAAGGAAAGCGGGAACTGAACTGAGAACGTTTCGCTGTGAGTCTCCGAACAGCCCGACCCACATCGCTTCTCTAGATTAGTGTACTTCCTAAGGTTGGGCACTTGGCTGAGCCTCTCTCCCCCTTTTTAGCCAACACCATCAACCTCCAGTTTCACCTTGAATTGGTCAAAGCCAAAAATATAATGAATAGAAGGAAAGGAAATCAGAAAGATACGCGGACGACTTTACTATAGTATAGGTCGGATGTTTTCGTGAGCAGTAAGCAGCAAATCTCCCCTTATTTTGGGAAAGCTGGTGGCCGCGTGTGAATTCTTTCAAGGCAAGGGGCGGCCTGATTCGACATTGTTGTTTACTCTGATCCGGTCGAGATAGTTTTCGTTTACCAGCGCGTAGGTAGTATAAGTTCCTATGACCGAGTCTTTCTGGCCCCTGTGAACATCTTTTCTTAATGTATTAAAGAGGGCCTCTCTAACCGGTGAAAAGTAGTGGGTGTCCACTAACGGCTATTCCTGGCTCGGCTCCGATAACGCAATTCCGGGAGGAGTCGGTAGTTGGGCACTGGATCCCTTCGGACCTGGAGAACGTGTGACGCTGGGTCGGAGTTTGGTGAACCAACTGGTCGCTCCTCTAGTTGAAGTCTCAGGCCCTTTTTTTCGTTGCCTAGGTTAAACCTTCGGAATACCCCTACCGGGAATTTTTCTATACTTCCTTCAATCTTCACTTTACGCCAAGCCTCCCATCAAATACGTCATAAGGCGTGGAATTAGACCAAGGGTTGTTTATCAAGTAGGAACTAGTCCTTCACGCACGTAGGAGATCGAGACACAGCCCCAGGACTATAGAGAAAGATGTAGATCGATCGCCCTAGATAGACAACTACATAGAGGGTCTCTACAAGTCTATATATTCCTTCTTTCAGAACCTCCGTAAGATCAATATCACAACCAATGAAGTCTGCAAGTTTCACATCTAAGTAATACCCGATCCGATAGTTTACGATATAGATATCTATCTATTTAAAAACAACATTATAAGAAAAGATATTAATAGATATCGGTAGTTGTCCGGTCGTACCCAAACAATAATATTCCAGAAGAAAATGCACCTAAGATCAAATATTTCGAGCCGGCTTCCGTAGAAAATTCAGACTTTCTTTTTGATGCTGCGATCACATAAAAACATAAACTTTGAGGCTCAATAGCTAAATACATGGCAATTGAATCATGAGCCGAGATCATAAAGAGCATACTGCGAGTAGGAAGTGAAATTAATACAATGGATTCAAAAGCATCAAACCTCTCTTGTTCGGAAAAATCAAAACACATCGAAATGGTACCCGCCGTACTTAATAATAGAAGGATTTGGCAGAAATATGTAAAATTGTCCCTCTTAAAAAGATTATTCCAGAATAAATGGGCAATAGTTAGGAGAGGTGCGCCAGCAGCGAGCAAAAGCAAGGTTATTAGATACCTCAGGAAAGCCCGGCCAGAACCACACGTGCAAGTTTCCCTGCATGTGGCTCGTCCGTGATAACTTCTTCGAATTTGCGTGAACTAGCGGACCAATCACTAAGTGAGGATGCTCCCTCCAGCATGAGCGAACCTTTTCGGAACTGCTTAGGAATGGGCGCCACTATCCCAGCCCGGATCCAGCCAGGTTCTATTGATCATGTCCTCTTCCCAACAGTTTGACTTTGTCTTGGGGCGTCTTTGGCTTTACGAGAGAACCGGAGAAAAGAGTCTTTCTCTTCCCGTCCCGTGTCATGCTCAAGTGCGTTCACAGAAGAGGAAATCGCAATGCATCTTGCTCAGCAGGCGTAGCTTGGAGTGAGAGTGTAGCGAGGGTAAGGTAAGGAAAGTGGCCGCCAGAGAGTTGTGGCGAAAACCGGCTTATTAAGCGCAGCTAAGCTAATATGCGCCGGAGAAAACCAGGTGCCGTAGGTAAGCTCTATTCGGTCCGGAGCATTGATTCCCCATAACGAATAGGCTAGCTCTATCTCTTACTCTTAATTTCTTTACCTGTGCTCGAGAAGGTCCCTCAGTTCCTCGGCAGCACCTCGAAGTGCATTTAGTTTTCTTACATGAAACTCGGGATATTTCCCACTCCATAGCATGGCACCTTTCGCTCATCCATTCTGCCCGCTCGTCCAGACGCGGCGCCCTTTCTCATTATCATCTACCGCCCTTTCTTTCCTCCCGGCTATTCACGCATGAAGATCGTCGTATGTATGCTCGACTTCGGTTGCCGGTGCTATAGGTAAGAGTACATTATGGCAGGATCAGTCACCTGGGCAAACCAACCTTCCTCCAAGAAGAATTGTGCTATGCCCTCTCGATCCCTATAGAGCGAAAGAGCTGCCTGGTGATCCCTAGGTTGCAGCACGTCCGGTCGTTAACTCCTCGCGCCACTGCCGCCGTTTCTAGGACCGACCGACGCCTTACCTGCACAGGTACCTACGTAGTGTAGTGTCGGTCGCACATTCAACATAGCGTTCGGACTCATGTGCCTTCCAGAACCAGGGTCTTCGAGCCTGCTGCGTACGATTAGCCAGCCTTGCGGCGGCAAAAGGATTAGACGTCCTCCCATGCTACGGTTCCCTGCGGTCCGAACCCGGTGCCGCATTAGGTTAGGGAGCTGGGCGATAATAGCTCCTCCGCATCCCAAAGCGCGCTGCCCTCCTAGGCGCGCAACACTAAGTAATCCAAGCCAACCCACATTACTGACTAACGGTGGATAATCATATTTTTTAGAGGTACTAAAAACAACTCCATGAATGAGCAAAATGAAGGTTGCATTAATGATAAAGATCTCTGGGGAAACCGCTAAAAAAAGATTGAACATGTGAGAGGATCCGAACGAATTCTGCTTTCATTTCCCCCGTATAGAGCACTGAGTTACTAAGGTTACGGTCTTCATCCCACAATGAGGCCTTTTCGGAATGCCATGACCTCTTTTTAGAGCGTATAAGGGGAGGTCGAATTCCAAACCTTTTCTCTCGAGTATACTCATTACAAAAATGGACGTCACTTTAGGACACATGCGGATAGCCGCCCCGCGTGGTTAAAAGTAAGCCAAAAAAGAGGGTGCAAAGAACTCATTTGAGTTTCTACAAGGCGAAGGAGGCGAGCGTCATTTCAATCTTGTGAACTAATCGAGACCGAAATTGGAGAAAGAGATACGAACGGAGAAGAATAACCAATCGATGAAAGAACATGAAACCATTCAGTTTCAATAGAAGTACGAGAAAGGGTTGAGGGCAATAAAGTAGGTGAAGTGGTTGAATTTTGCGAGCTGTTCCAACCACTGCTGGATGTGATTCCAAGAGCCGAACGAGAATGAATACCACACAGAAGAGTCAAGACCGGGCCCCCTAATAGAATGTTTAACCGATCCATTCCGGATCGGCCGAATTGGTACAGAAGTTCTAACATGGGAAAACTACAGAAAACACGACTTATTTGAATAACCCGGTGACCTACCAATTGTAGAAGTAGGATCTTTGGCAAGCAATAAAGACTTAAATAATACAATTCGAGTGTACCATCTTCTTTCTCATTTCGAGGAAAAGGTGCGGGAGGAAAAGGAAACAACGGAGGGATCCGAATCGGACCTAAATGGAAATGACATGAAAAGTCTTTTTCAAAACCTAGCATTAAGGGCGTCACGACTATATACGAGAGGAAAGGAGAAAAACTCGTTATAGGTGTGGAGAAGAAGATCTGTTTATGATATAGTTCAAAAAAGAGTCGTCTCATTTTCTTACTTCTTCCTTCGAATTCATTCACCTCAAGGCTGGTTCTGAACGCTGCGTAACATCATCTTCAACCCCGCAAAAATGAAAGAAGGAGACCTCATGGAGGTCGGCGCTCGCGCGGCAGTCTTCCCATTAGCTCGCGACATTTTTTATTCATTATGTCACGAAACTCCCGATACTGCTGAGACCGTAGCGCATCTTTTGCCTTATTGAATTCTACCTCTATTTCGAAAGCCTCTAGTTGATTTCTCACATTTTCGAGCAAAGCCCGACGTCGCGTCGATTTATATTTAGTTCGCTTTGCATCAGCTGGGTCGACTCTTCAAGTCGAATTAGATTATCTATCATTTGCCTATTTCGTGCCCTTACAGAAGACTTTCTATATCTTTTAGAAGAATTGATGGGCACGGTTCTTCATTGAGATCAAGAATTGACGAGCCTGGTTCTTCATTGAGATCGATGGAAAGACCATCCTGATCCACAGGAAAATTAAAATCTGGCACTGGAAGAAAACCACAACAAGGTACCACGTTCACCAACTCCAAGAGTTTGATGAAAAGTGAACCCTTGCCAAATTTGTTGCAAAAAAGAATAAAAAATTTGTAAGTTTAAGAAGTAGAAAAGGGATATATGAAGTTCGTTCTGTTCCTCTGTGCATCTTTGTGATGGGTAAATTTCCATGAAAAAGGGGCAACTTTCGTGTAGTTTGTGATTGGATGTAACTGTTAAGATTTTTTTTTCGGATAAATCTTTTTCTTAATAAATCTTTTCTTGTTTCTCAATTTTCGGAGAATGTGGCGTTGTATTATTGTAAGTTCTCTGTTCCGAACATTTCCTGGAAGTAGACGACAAGTTTTAAATCTTAATGCAGGCACGGCTCGAAGCTATTTGAGTTGAATCAGTCTTTTTCGTCACATCAAGGCTATGGGAATTGAACCCAATTCTTCCCGCGACCTTCACGAATAACAAGAAAACTTTCTCTTTTCTACTTACTTTTAAGGTTAGATGCCCAGGTCGTCAGGTCAGAGAGTTAACCATTAAGAAATCAGCTCAATTACATCGACCGTCTCTTACTTAAAACATAGTAAGACTTGCATGTCTTAATCATATAGAAAATGAAGAAAGACAGTGTTTTATTTTTCTCTTAATGATATATAAGATCTTATTTAATAGTGCTCCTAATCTTAGAAGGAGCTAAGCTACCTGGATCTTTGTATGTACGGGTATCTGAAGAGAGAAGAAAAAAGAACTCTTTAGCTCTTGCTTTAGCTACTTACTGGGAACTAGCTTCGCACCTCACCCCGGGAACTCTAAGGTGCGTAGCTTGCTTGTTAAAGGGGGCTTTCTCTTCCTCCGGTGTGGGATAGGTTTTCCCTAGTCCGGTCCTATAAGAATAGTTCTCTAGACATCAACTCATGGTACTCCCCGGGCCCCTAACAACAGAACTCCTAGGTCAGCTTCAGATCTCATCAAGCAGTGCGATAGGGAAAGGGCTATAAAGTAAGGTCAAGATCGAGTCTATTGAGTTCCGATTAGTTCACTCTAGCTTTAGGATCGGTGCAACAAAGCAAATCTTTCATTCTTCTTTCTAGGTTGTTCATGCCAGCACGGAGAATGCCCGTTTAGTGTTCAGTGAAAAAAAGCTACAAAGGCCCAGTTGGAACAAAGTCAGGACCGTGGGCATTCCTCTACGATCGATAGACCGACCAATGAATAACATAGAAAAAGAAGATACATTTCAGTAGTCCACCTCCTCTTCTCTTAGAAAAGCAGGACTCTGTCTTAGGCAGACGAAGAAGTAAAGGCGATTCCATCCCGATCTCTGTTCCCGATTCAGTTTGAGTCATGTTAGAAACCGTAGACGAGAAAAGCAGCGAGCACGAGTCCCTTTCTTATTAGATAAGGTTGTTGGAGATTGGTGAATCAGGACTTCGATCTGAAGCTGGACGGAGTGAGCCCTTAACGTATTCAAAGAGAGCGATCGGCCAGCCTTCTATGAATAGGGAAGATGGACTTGCTTCAGTGATATCCTCGCTTATGAGATGGAGGTTCCGTTTGATAGAAAAGGAATTTGAATTGGACACTAACTGAAACTGAATCTTTCCTGAGTGAATAACTGGTTGGGTCTTTTATGCCCTAATCTTTTTGTTGACTGGGTCATTTTGAGTACGTGTTGAAGGGGAAAGGTTTTTTATGTACTTTCTATATTCTTTTGCGTGCTTAATGGCACTTTTTTTTATATGTATGCGATTGAGAAAATCATAGCTTAACGAACTTGGTTATGTGCTACCTGGAAGATTGTTTAAACAAGAAAAAAGGCGAATCAAAACGCTACGAGATTGATTCATCGAGAATGGCTCCCGCTAATCCTTTCTCTTTTTCCGTGGATGATGCTTCTTCATTTCTCCGTTGATGGATCGTTGACGGTACTGCTTGCTGACTACTCAAACGGCTCGAAAGCCCCATTTCACTAATCAAAGTCATAACATAAATCCTCATCACCAAAACTCATAGAATGCTTTCAAACTATCTTAACTGATCTGATTGTGACTTGCTTTCCAAAACCAAAACAGGATAACTCAAAGGCTTGATAGTGAGAAGGTTTCCAAGGGCCTGAGTCAACTTGCTTACTGGCCGCCCTCGCCCTGCCTTGGACAGCAGCTTGCAACAGCCGATTAGGAGTACTTGCTTGCCCACATGGACAGATTAAGCACCGTAGTACGCTCTTCTTTCTTTTTCCTGGATGATGTTGGGAACGGTTTCCGAGACTTGAGCTACTATTTCCTCTATCTATTTTTGCTCAAGAGCTGTGTAAAAGGAATGGTTGACGAGACTCTCACTGGCGGGCCTACGATGGGAGAAAGAGATATCGAAAGCGTGCAGTGATAAGGTATACTTTACTTAGTTGACTAAACCCCTGTTCGGATGCCTGAACAGCTTTTTAACTAGAAAGAGCCTATCGGGCTTGAAAGCAGAGGAGAAAGAATGATTCCCCTCAAACGAATCAATAGGAACGGAACGTGAAACCTTTTATAGGAATGCATTTACTGATATAGCCTGTCCTCCCAGTGAGTAGAGCAGATTGAACAACAAGTGCATTGTTATGTTACTATAGTCAATGAGTGAATAACTTGTTAGGGGTTGAGGTGCACGGGCGAGGTTTGGAACCCTACCATCTATTCTATCTGCATCTCAATTCATTCAATCCTCTGCTTGGCAACCTCCATACAACTCCCTGTTCTAGCCGCTGCAGCTCTTGTCGTATCCGTTGTTGGTGTAAGTGTTTATGGTCTTGTTTGCGTATCAGCTCAAGCAGTTGCCGCTGCTGGGTGAATATCCTTTGCTATTGAATCTGCTCCTTTTATATCATCTATAGAATCCGCTGGTATAGAATAGAGGCGGGGCAAATGTAACAGAAGTAATAAGCTATTCTCTCTTTCCTGAAGCAAGGAACTTCTTGACCAACTGCAATTCCAGTGGTACCTTATACCTTATTTATAATAAGAGAAAGAAAGGCTACACATGAATAGGCTGGCCTTCTTGGGAATAGAATAGGCATGAAGAAAAAATCTCTCCTGTTGATGGTGAATAACCAGTGAATGAAATAACCCTTATTTGCCCAGGAGTTCTTGGATAGAAGACTGCTATAGAATTCACTGCTATTGCTATTACAGCTGTTGTCGGAAGAGAAGTAGGGTAAGACCCGGTCAATTCAATATGAGTTTTCCCGTCAAAGTCCTAATCAAAGCAAGGCGAGCTTTTCTCAGCAAAAGGTCATTTTATTTCTTGACAAAGACTTCTATTTCTAAGACAATCGCTTTCTTTCCTAAGTCTAAGATAAGATCTTTGTTCTCTTAATTACATTTGGCACCTAGCAGAAAACATTGGCCGATTGTTTAGACACTTTCTGTCCCCTGCTTCTGCTCTACAGCCCTTTCACCACATTTGGAAATGACTCTTTCACGCAGACCTTTTGATTTGAAATGCTAGAAGAACGAACAAGAAGAAATTTTTATTAGAATAATACCCTCGTCTCTTCTCTGCGAGCTATCCCGATTCTTCCAACGGAGGAACGGCTCTATCGACTTCAACCCCTGTCTATGGATATCCTTTTCGGCCTGTTTTCTTTCTGTTGCCGGTCAGCCTGCGCTATAAAAAAATATTGGCTAGCTCAGATAACCAAACTTCCGGGTTAGTGAAGCCCGAATTCAAGCCAGATGCAGGTCTTTCTTTAGCTATATCCTTTGCTGATCAACAAGGTTCATGCCGCTTACTTATGCTTCCGCTCTATTCAAGTCAAGCCGGATTGCCTGGTTTGCTGCTCATCAAGCTTGAGATCGGTTCTTACGTCGATCAGGTTAACAGCTTTAAAAAAGCACTCACTACTCGTGCGAGATTGGATCGAGGAATTGCGTAAGTAAGAAAGGTTTATGGTCTGGTCTGAGACTAGAGATATAATACGATAGATCCAGTCATTCAGATGTTGCACATTTAGGAGCGATCTTTTCATCCAACTCGAAATATCGTAAGAGAATAAATGATGGGTCTTCATTCAAGTGAGAAATCGGATCGAGAAACCACCGCCCAAAGGTGCTTAGCCAAGAGTAGTCCGAAATGGGCTCGCGAAGCCGGTCAACGGTGTCTTTCAAAACTTGTTTGTGACATATCCTGGAATGAGATTGATAAAGTGTTCAGTGAGTGATTGGTCGTGAGGATCTTTCTTTCTAGGTAGCCAACTCGACCTAAGCTTGATTTAGGTCGAGCTTCATCCCATTATTTTTCTTTGAAAAACAAAGAAAAACGAAATTCGATTCGACAAGTCTCTCTTCATTGAAAGAGGAAACTCAAGAAAAAGAAAAATCTTTTATTGGGTCTTATCGCTTTTTCTAAGCAATACATTTCTTTTATCACTCTCTTTGCTCGCTTTGCGTTGTGGAGCTTCCTTCATACTACAGCAAGCGGCAACCGTTGGGGGAGCCACTCCACTAGAGCTTCAAAGTCTGGAGGAGCTGCGGCTTACAATGGCAGGAGTACTCGAGCTATCTATAAACAACCTGGGAGAAAGCCTCCCAATGGGGCACACTTGGGAAGAACTTTCACAGGAGATCCACAAGGGGTCAGAGAGCAGGGAACTCCTTACTTTTTTTAACCTGAACTTTCATCAGGTTAAAATAAAGTAACCTGACATGCTCTTCTCATTATTATGCAGTGGAAGTTCCCCCATCGCCATCGGGAACCCTTTGAAATATAGATCATTATTTTTACAAAGGTTCGGGGACCCTTTGTAATATAGATCCATGTCTTTCTTGTTCCACTAGCTAGGACCAAATTTTCACATGTCCATTTTGTTATTACAACCTTCTTTTTTGATGTCAAAGACCAGAAGCTACGCGCAAATTCTCATCGGATCTTGGTTGTTCTTAACAGCGATGGCTATTCATTTAAGTCTTTGGGTAGCACCACTAGATCTTCAACAAGGTGGAAATTCTCGTATTCTCTATGTACATGTTCCTGTGGCTCGGATGAGTATTCTTGTTTATATCGTTACGGCTATAAACACTTTTTTGTTCCTATTAACAAAACATCCTCTTTTTCTTCGCTCTTCCGGAACCGGTATAGAAATGGGTGCTTTTTTTACGTTGTTTACCTTAGTTACTGGGGGGTTTCGGGGAAGACCTATGTGGGGCACCTTTTGGGTGTGGGATGCTCGTTTAACTTCTGTATTCATATTGTTCCTTATTTACCTAGGTGCACTGTGTTTTCAAAAGCTTCCTGTCGAACCGGCTCCTATTTCAATCCGTGCTGGACCGATCGATATACCAATAATCAAGTCTCCAGTCAACTGGTGGAATACATCGCATCAACCTGGGAGCATTAGCCGATCCGGTACATCAATACATGTTCCTATGCTCATTCCAATCTTGTCCAACTTTGCTAACTCCCTCTTCTCAACCCGTATCTTGTTTGTTCTGGAAACACGTCTTCCTATTCCATCTTTTCTCGAATCGCCTTTAACGGAAGAAATAGAAGCTCGAGAAGGAATACTAAAACCTAGTTCACTCGCTGAGTCTCTTTGCATCCATGGCTGAATGATTAAAGCGCCCAACTCATAATTGGCGAATTCGTAGGTTCAATTCCTACTGGATGCTTAGCGGGGATCCTCGTACATGGTGAATAACCAAATTCCAATTGAAATGAAATCTTTAGGATAAATCAATACAAATACAATTTTCATTTTATACAAATATCATTGAAATTTTCATTGTTGACATTTTCATTGAAATAGAATATAGAAATGTTAGGCATATTTTCATTTTCAGTGAAATATCATAATTGGAGTAGCATAATCATATTATATTATAGATATACATACAACTACGTTTTCGTATTGTATTATACTATAGTATAAGAGTATAAGTATCAAATTGCATTTTTTTGAACTTTAACATTTAACATTTAACAATTGCATATTAAAGTAAATTTATAGTATTTTAAAATTGAATTTTTTTTTAACAAATGACAAAAAAACATTCCAAAAATTTCGATTTCTGGGTTTTCGAGTTGAAAGATATATTGAGATTGAGAGAGATCAAGAATTCAGTGGGATCTTTGGTTAAGATTTTTTTTCACCAAGAACGTTTTATAAAACTCTTTGATCCCCGAATTTGGGGTATCCTACTTTCACCCAATTCGCGGGGTTCAATAATTAAGCGATATTTCACTTTCACGATCACGGGTGTAGTATTCTTTGTAGTAGCGGGCCTTATATATCGTATTAACAATCGAAATATGGTCGAAAAAAAAAATATCTATTTGATAGGGCTTCTTCCTATACCTATGAATTCTCTTGGGTCCAGAAATGATAGATTGGAAGAATCCTTTGGGTCTTCCAATATCAATAGGCTGATTGTTTCGCTCCTATATCTTCCAAGAGGAAAAAAGATCTCTGAGAGCTGTTTCCTGGATCCGAAAGAGAGTACTTGGGTTCCTCCAATAACTAAAAGGTGTAAATCTAACAGGGGTTCGCGGTGGTGGAGGAACTGGATCGTAAAAAAGAGGGATTCTAGCCAATTGATAGGATCTTTTGGTCAATCTAGAGATCGCTTGGATTCCATCAGGAATGCGGATTCGGAATATCACACATCTCTCAATCAAAGGGAGATTCAACAGCGAAAAGAAAGATCGATTCCTTGGGATCCTTCCTTTCTTCAAACGGAAGAAACAGAGATAGGATCAGGCCGATTCCCGAAATGCCTTTCTGGATATTCCTCAATGTCTCGGCTATTCACGGAAGGTGAGAAGCAGATGAATAATCATCGGCTTCCGGAAGAAATCGAAGAACTTCTTGGGAATCCTACAAGATCCATTCGTTCTTTTTTCTCTGACAGATGGTCAGAACTTCATCTGGGTTCAAATCCTACTGAGAGGTCCACTAGAGATCAGAAATTGTTGAAGAAAGAACAAGATGTTTCTTTTGTCCCCTGCAAGCGATCGGAAAATAAAGAAATGGTTAATATATTCAAGATAATTACGTATTTACAAAAGACCGTCTCAATTCATCCTATTTCATCAGATCGGGGATGTGATATGGTTCCGAAGGATGAACCGAATAGGGACAGTTCCAATAAGATTTCGTTCTTGAACAAAAATCCATTTTTTGATTTATTTCATCTATTCCATGACCGGAACAGGGGGGGGATACACGTTACACCACGATTTTGAATCCGAAGAGAGATTTCAAGAAATGGCAGATCTATTCACTCTATCAATAACCGAGCCGGATCTGGTGTATCATAAGGGATTTGCCTTTTCTATTGATTCCTACGGATTGGATCAAAAACAATTCTTGAATGAGGTATTCAACTCCAGGGATGAATCGAAAAAGAAATCTTTATTGGTTCTACCTCCTATTTTTTATGAAGAGAATGAATCTTTTTATCGAAGGATCAGAAAAAATGGCTTCGGATCTCCTGCGGGAATTATTTGAAAGATACAAAAGAAAAATAGTGGTATTTGCTAGCAACAACATAATGGAGGCAGTCAATCAATATAGATTGATCCGAAATCTGATTCAAATCCAATATAGCACTTATGGGTACATAAGAAATGGATTGAATCGATTCTTTTTAATAAATAGATCCGATCGCAACTTCGAATATGGAATTCAAAGGGATCAAATAGGAAACGATACTCTGAATCATAGAACTATAATGAAATATACGATCAACCAACATTTATCGAATTTGAAAAAGAATCAGAAGAAACGGTTCGATTCTCTTATTTTGATTTCTCGAAGCGAGAGATCCATGAATCGGGATCCTGATGCATATAGATACAAAGGGTTCAACGGGAGCAAAAATTTCCATGAACATTTCGTTTCTGAGCAGAAAGGCCGTTTTCAAGTTCAAGTAGTCTTCGATCGATTACGTATTAATCAATATTGGATTGATTGGTCTAAGGTTATCAACAAAAAAAAATTTTTCTAAGTCATTGTCAAAGCTGATTCTCTTTTTGTCTAACTCACTTCCTTTTTTCTTTGTGAGTTTAGGGAATATGCCCATTCATAGGTCTGAGATCCACATTTATGAATTGAAAGGTCCGAATGATCAACTCTGCAATCCGTTGTTAAAATCACTAGGTCTTCCAATCGCTCATTTGAAAAAATGGAAAGCGGATGATCATGATACTTCCCAAAAATCGAAATTATTGATCAATGGAGGAACAATATCACACTTTTTGTTCAATAAGATACCAAAGTGGAAGTGGATGATTGACTCCCATACTAGAAAGAATCGCAGGAAATCCTTTGATAACACGGATTCCTATTTCTCAATGATATCCTGCGATCAAGACAATTGGCTGAATCCCGTAAAAGCATTTCATAGAAGTTCATTGATATCTTCTTTTTATAAAGCAAATCGACTTCGATTCTTGAATAATCCACATCACTTCTTCTTCTATTGTAACTGTAACAAAAGATTCTCTTTTTATATGGAAAAGGCCCGTATCAAGAATTATGATTTTACGTATAGACAATTCCTCAATATCTTGTTCATTCGCAACAAAAAATTTTCTTTGTGCGTCGGTAAAAAAAAAAACATGCTTTTTTGGAGAGAGATACTATTTCACCAATCGAGTCACAGGTATCTAACATATTCATACCTAACGATTTTCCACAAAGGGGTAACGAAAGGTATAACTTGTACAAATCTTTCCATTTTCCAATTCGATCCGATCTATTCGTTCGTAGAACTATTTACTCGATCGCAGACATTTCTGGAACACCTCTAACAGAGGAAGAAATAGTCAATTTGGAAAGAACTTATTGTCAACCTCTTTCAGATATGAATCTATCTGATTCAGAAAGGAAGAACTTGCATCAGTATCTGAATTTCAATTCAAACATGGGTTTGATTCACACTCCACGTTCTGAGAAATATTTACCATCAGAAACGAGTAAAAAATTGCGTCTTTGGCGAAATTGGCTAAAGAAAGGCGTTGAGAAAGGGCAAACCTTTCAACGAGATAGTGCTTTTTCAACTCTCTCAAAATGGAATCTATTCCAAACATATATGCCATGGTTCTTTACTTCGACAGGGTACAAATATCTAAATTTGATATTTTTAGATGCTTTTTCAGACCTATTGCCGATGCTAAGTAGCAGTCACAAATTTGTATCCAATTTTCATTATATTATGCACAGATCAGGATGGCGAATTCTTAAGCTAAAATGGCGAGCTCTTAAGCTAAAATTGTGGGGATTGTGGGCACCGATAAGTGAGATTTCAAGTGATATTTCGTGGAAGTGTTTCCGTAGGCTTCTTCGGGTCGAAGAAATGATTCATCGAAATAATGAGTCACCGTTGATATCGACACATCTGAGCTCGCCAAATGTTCGGGAGTTCCTCTATTCAAGCCTTTTACTTCTTCTTCTTGCTGGATGTCTCGTTCAGGTACTTCTTTTCTCTGTTTCCTAGACTCTAGTGAGTTACAGACAGAGTTCGAGAGGATAAAATCTTTGACGATTCCATCATACACGATTGGGGTGTACAAACTTCTGGATGGGTATCCTAAACCTGAACCGAATTCTTTCTGGTTAAAGAATCTCTTTCTAGTTGCTCGGGAACAATTAGAAGATTTTCTAGCAGAAATACTGGGTTTTGCGCTATTTGGTGGTGGTCCCGCTTATGGGGTCAAATTTATACAGAAGATATTTTTCAATCTCATCGATCTCATAAGTATCATACCAAATCCCATCAATCGAATCACTTTTTCGAGAAATACGAGACATCTAAGTCATACAAGTAAAGAGATCTATTCATGGATAAGAAAAGGACAAAGGTTTCAGACTCATGATGAAATAGAATCCTGGATCGAGACCTGTGATTGGTTTTTGGATAAAGAGAGAGTTTACTCGTTTCATTTCTCCACCTTAAGGCCAGAAAAAGGGATTGATAAAATTCTATGGAGTCTGACTCATATTGATCATTTAGTAAAGAGTGACTATGGTTATCAAATGTTTGAACAAGCGGGAGCAATTTACTTACGATACGTAGTTGACATTCATCAAAAGGATCTAATGAATTATGAGTTCAATACATCCTGTTTAGCAGAAAGACGGATATTCCTTGCTCATTATCAGACAATCACTTATTCACAAACCTCGTGTGGGGCTAATAGTTTTCATTTCCCATCTCGTGGAAAACAAAAAACCTTTTCGTTCCGCCTAGCCCTATCCCCCTCTAGGGGTATTTTAGTGATAGGTCCTATAGGAACTGGACGATCCTATTTGGTCAAATCCCTAACGACAAACTCCTATCTTCCTTTCATTACGGTATTTCTGAACAAGCTGGATTTGAAAATAGTTATTGATGATCTCGATCCTGAGGACTATACGGAAGCGCTTGATGATGTGGATATTGATGGTATTGATGATGATAGCGATCCTGCTAAGGACTATATGGGTGCGCTTAAAGATGCGGACGATATTGATGATCGCGACTCTATTTATTCGAACTTGGACTCGGACCCGGAGCTGAGGGAGGAGTATACGGTGGATGATGAGATGCTTAGGTATATCATCGAGTTGGAAATAGACCTAGCTTCTATCAACTTGCAATTCGAATTGGCAAGAACAATGTCTCCTTGCATAGTATGGATTCCAAACATTCATGATCTGTATGTGGATGAGTCGGAGTCCCTCGGTTTATTATTGAACTATCTCTCCGGGGATTGTGAAAGACGGTCCACTAGAGATATTCTTGTTATTGCTTCGACTCATATTCCCCCAAAAAGTGGATCCCGCTCTAATAGCTCCGAATAAATTAAATACATGCATTAAGATACGAAGGCTTCTTATTCCACAACAACGAAAGCACGTTTTCACCCTTTCATATACTAGGGGATTTCACTTGGAAAAGAAAATGTTCCATACTAATGGATTCGGGTCCATAGCCATGGGTTACAATGCACGAGATCTTGTAGCAATTACCAATGAGGCCCTATCGATTAGTATTACACAGAAGAAATCAATTATAGACACTAATACAATTAGATTCGCTCTTCATAGACAAACTTGGGAGTTGCGAGCCCATCTAAGACCGGTTCCGGATCATGGGATCCTTTTCTATCAGATAGGAAGGGCTGTTGCACAAAATGTACTTATAAATAATTGCTGCCTTATAGATCCTATATCTATCTATATGAAGAAGCAATCATGTTACGAAGGGGATCCTTATTTGTACAAATGGTTCTTCGAACTTGGAACGAACATGAAGAAATTAACGATACTTCTTTATCTTTTGAGTTGTTCTGCCGGATCGATCGCTCAAGATCTTTGGTCTCTACCCGGACCCGATGAAAAAAAATTGGATCACTTCTTATAGACTCGTTGAGACGGATTCTGATCTAGTTGATGGCCTATTAGAAGTAGTAGAAGGCGCTTTGGTGGGATCCTCGCTTCTTCGGCCCGAACCAAGGAATCCCTTAGAGATGATGGAAAATGGATCTCGTTCTATCTTTGATCGTAGATTTCTCTATGAATCGGAGTTTAAAGAATGGGCAGAAGGCACCGACCCGCAACAGTTAGCGGAGGATGCAGTCGATCACATAGTTTGGGCTCCTAGAATATGGCAATCTTGGGGCTTTCTA